AAAGTTGTATCTATCTATATAATACAAAATCGAATCAAAAACGAATCTCTATAAGCTATCTTATAATTTATATAAGAAATTTATATAAATATAATAAATAAAGTAAAGAAGGGCTTTTTTTAAACATTATTTTTTTTTGTGTAATGTAACATAGTAATTTGTCTTTTGTTCAATTAGGAGAGATGGCTGAGTGGATTAAAGCGTCGGATTGCTAATCCGTTGTACGGGTTATTCGTACCGAGGGTTCGAATCCCTCTCTTTCCGTTTCCGGCAATGGCTTGGTATCTTTCAAATTTGAATTTAGTGAACCTTTTTGTTTTTTTTTTTTAATAGTTATAGTTAAAGATGTGGAATAGAAAAAAATACTAAGAGCATTTCTAAGAAGCGAATAAAGCAAGGAAAACCTTCTTATTTTTTATTCTTCACGTCTAGGATTACGTCCTGGATCATTAGATAGGAATCCGAAGATGAAGAGAGAAACAAAGAATATCACTACGGTGTAAACAAAGAGTTTGAGAGTAAGCATTACACAATCTCCAAATCTGTTTTTCTGGGAAAAAGAAAATAGATTCTCTATTTTTATACTATGAACTATGGGTCCTAGTTTGGCACCAAGAAATGAAACGGTTTTCGAATTTCGAGAAATAGAAAAGAGTTTTCAGAAATTCACACAATTAGAATTCGATATTGTGGCGGACTCGAGATAGGGTGTTTCAGTGAAAAAAAAAGTAAGAATCGGGAAATCGCGGGATCAAAATTTATCGTGGCTACTCAAGAATTTCACCGTTTGAATTGAGAGTTCATTCATATTGTAAGACTTATCTGATCTTATCAATTGGTAAAATTTTTTTTCTCGAACTCGAATAAATTATGAATTTTTCTAGGATAGTATTAAAGATCTCATCGAAAACTTACAGCAGCTTGCCAAACAAAGGCTAAGAGAAAAAAGAAAAGAGGTATTACTGGCATAACATCTACAATTGGATTCAAAAAAGCGTAGGCCTCGGGCAATTTGGCGAATAAAAAACTACTGGAATAAAGGGCAGAATTAAAACAGATATAAATCAAACTAAAGATATTAGGCATAACAAACATTTTTATTTTTTTCTTGGAGATAGTTGTATTTTGATTGAGTTATTAATATGTTATTGATAGAAGTTAAAAATTAAGAAAAGGAAGTCAGGTAGACAAAAAAATACTTCTTTGAACCGAACCAATCAAAACAAAAATCCTTCTATTCTCACAAGAGAATAGAAGAAATCATACTTTCATACAATATCTTAATTGAATTCTATAAAATGATCAATAAATTGAGTTTAATTCGACAGCTACACGTGTCAAAACCCTAATACTAAAACAAGAATCGAATTTATTCCGTAGGGATTTTCACTGGAATTGACGAACAACTAATATCAATATTACTGTTTATTAGTATTGAATAGAAATTGAAATGGGGCGTGGCCAAGTGGTAAGGCAACGGGTTTTGGTCCCGCTATTCGGAGGTTCGAATCCTTCCGTCCCAGAGTGGACTCTAATATATATCAGATATCAGGATCAAAATTCTCTTTTTGTTTTTGGTTTTATTTACTTATGTACTATTTAAGAGTCTAATTTTGGTTTTGATAAAATTTATTTCTTGCTTCTAATTTTAAAAATTTTTTCTCTGAATCTTGCTCTTTTTTCAAAAATGGAATCGAGTTCGAATAATACGAAAACATAACAGAATCTATTTTTGATCCAGGTAAGATAGGAACATAGATCCCAAGAGGTTGAAGTCAAAAAAAGTCTGATGAGCCTTTTAGTTTATGCCTTCCCTTTTCACTTTCGTATTTAAGTTAGTTGCTTAGAAAAGTCTTACGTGCCATATCTAGTTGATTTTTCAAGGATACATTCTAAATCGAAATGCGAAAGCCTCTATATTCCTGATCTTTTTTTAATAAGACAGCTCAATTATTCTCCTTTTATTTCTGAATTCTAAACAAGAGGGTATTATTGTTACTGATTGAATTCAATCAATGGGATTAAGTCTCTTAAGACTAATTAATGACTTAATCTGAATCTTTTTGGCTTTGTATTTTAGACAAAATAGTCTAGCATCCCAGAAAAAAGGATCCTTTTTATTTATGATTCATTATCCCCCCGGAATAAATTGAGAGTGAGAGTAGATAAGAGTTAATGAGCGATGGAAGATATCAATTTGAATATCTATATCTGTTCAAATTTCATTACCAAATAATCAAGTTCCCTATTTAATGGTTAATAGATTTTCTTTAACCCTTAATTTTTATTTTTAGGTATTTTGTATTTGTCTCTAATGAATAATTTAAATCTATGTAATAACAATTGAGACGGGGATGATTCATACATCTTATTTACTTTATTCTTTATTTTCATTTTCAATTTTAGGGAAAGATTAGTCAACCTTAAGTTCAACCAAAAGAAACTACGCATAAATTGAGGAAATCTTTCTATGTATGGATTGCTATCTCTCTATTTCATTGATAGCGTTCTTTCGCTTTTTTTGAAAAGGATTTATGAGCCCTTACCTTACTCTTAAATATTTAACATCGAATATCAATAATTCCTTCCAATGAAAATTGTTCAGTCTAATCTGATAGATACGGAAATCCTCGATATGGATTTATCTCTCTTATGATGATCAAATATAATCTTTAGTAAAACTTTATTGAAATTGTGATGTCGGGGTAGGAAATTTTTTTAAATAATTTGAATGTTTTTTTACGGGTCCTTGGGACTCGAAGACGTGTAAGATTGTTGAATCTATTCTATCGAATCATTTGAAGATGCAACGCAGATTCCAATTTTTTTGATTCTTGTTATTTAGAAATAAAAAAACTATTGCAGTCATACAGTAAAACAATAAAAAATAGAGGGTTAAGTTGAATTGAGCCTTTGTTCTTCCTAATTGAGGCTTAAATTACTTATTCCTTTTATATATAAATCAAAAGTACTGTGTATTGACCGACGCAATGACTATTCATGATTCCATAATTGAATCAATTACATACTGGTTCGAAACTAGAGAAATGTTATGGTAAAACTTCGTTTGAAACGATGTGGTAGAAAGCAACGTGCGACTTGAAGGACATGATCAGCTGTGGATTTTTTTTTCCATCCACCATTTTCTATTTTATATTATCTAGGAATGAATCGGCTCCTGGCTCGACATCCTTTGTTCGGTTCTACTACAACCCTCGCTTTTTTGTTGGGTTGTAATATAAATAGTACATGATGGAGCTCGAGTAGAAAGTATTTATTCATTTCTCAGGGGCAAGGGTCTAGGGTTAATACCAATCAATACGTTGGAACAAACTTCGTAAGTATATTTTTGATATAGAAATCGAAAGGATCCGATTCGAACAATTTTTTAATGCAAAAAGAAAATCTTTTTGAATTGGTAAAACTATTTCGATCAAAAGTGTATCATGCAGGAATCAATTGTTCATATGATTCTTTCATAGAAAGAAATCACAAAAAGGGGTTTGTTGCTTCCATTTTTTAAAAGATTAAAGATCACCGAAGTAATGTCTAAACCCAGGGATTCAAGGCAAAGATAAAGGATCCTGGAACAAGGAAATAACTTTTCAATTGTCTCAAGAATTAGATCAGAATCGAGACTCCAAAAATAGATTCGAAAGGAGACAAACAACAAAGGGGTTAGAGACGGCTCAAAAAATGAAATAAATGCCTAAGGCTGTAGGCTATTTGAAAGTTATCCAACTTGAGTTATGAGAATATGAATGCTCTTTTTTTCTTCTTTTTCGAAAAAGAAGAAAAAAAGAAGGACTTAAATCTCTGGAAATTGATTTGATGATTTTATATATCTATTTGATATTTGACATTCTAATTCGATACATAATAATTTCGAATCATTTTTTCTCGAGACGTACGAGGAGAAAACCTCTTATACGTTTCTAGGGGGGGTATTGTTCATTTATATCTATCCCAATGAGCCGTTTATCGAATCGTTGCAATTGATGTTCGATCCCGAAGAGAAGGAAGAGATCTTCGGAAAGTGGGTTTTTATGATCCGATAAATAATCAAACCCATTTAAACGTTTCTGCTATTCTATATTTCCTTGACAAGGGTGCTCAACCTACAGGAACTGTTCATGATATTTCAAAGAAGGCGGGGGTTTTTACGCAGCTTAGTCTTAATCAAACGAAATTCTATTAAGTAATAGAACCAAAAAAGGGGGTGTAGAAGACTCCTATATAGTTTTTTTCTTTACTCTTCCCCTCTTTTTTGGTTCTCTATTCATACCTATTTATTATTATTATTCCTATTTAATGTTGCTACTATAGAATATCATGTTCTATACGTATAAGTACAAAAATCGATTTTATTGCTAGAATTTTATTGATATAAGATGTATATAAAAAAGATCAAGTAAGAATTGATAATTGGATCTAGAAATATAAAAAATTTACAGTACTTGCAACTGGGGTATTTTTCATTGGAAATCTATTAACAAATAACAAAACAAGGCATTAAGCTTGTGTATTTTATTTATATTGCTTGATTGAATAAGCCCAAGCTTTCTTCCTATTTTTTTTTTTCGTTAATTTTTTTTTTCACCTACACCCTTTTTTGATCTATTTGTATATGTAGTGCACATCCAGTACAAGTCCTTTTGCTTTTAGATTTATTTCAAGTATTTCTAAATTCTTTCTATTTATCTAATTATTTATCTATTCAATTTTATATATTTATATATAATATATTGAATTTCATTTTAATTTGGATTCTCATTATTTGGATTTTCATTAAACTAATCAATTAACTCTTTTTGTTTTCGCCATTGCCATTGTATTTTTTATATTCTTTTCTCACGATTCATCTTCAACATTCATAGTGATATTGACAACAGTGTATTGAACAAATATAATTTGATCGTAGATAAACGGATCTGTTTATCTCCATCCCATAGGTTTGGTTTTTTTTCTTGACTTGATTGAAATGACGGATTCGTTGGATT